TAAAATCAATATATCTACAATAAATCATATGCATATAATAAGGGCTTATTGTTTTAGGTTAGCTCTAAGCAATTGATGAATTACTCCTAAAGTTTCATAGCATAATAGTGCTAGTTGATGAGGGTTACTTCGGAAACAAAAAAATCAAAGTTAAATTTATTGGGTTATGTTATCTCCCCATTATAATATAATAAAAAAAAACTAGATCTAGTATAGTATGAGTTGGCGATCAGACCGTATATGGATAGAACTTATAGCGGGGTCTAGAAAACCGAGTAATTTCTGCTGGGCCTTTATCCTTTTTTTAGGTTCATTAGGATTTTTGTTGGTTGGAACTTATAGTTATCTTGGTAGGAATTTTATACCGTTATTTCCCTATCAGCAAATTATTTTTTTTCCACAAGGAATCGTGATGTCTTTCTATGGAATTGCGGGTCTTTTTCTTAGTTCATATTTGTGGTGCACAATTTCCTGGAATGTGGGTAGTGGTTATGATCGATTCGATATAAAAGAAGGAATAGTGTGTATTTTTCGTTGGGGATTTCCTGGAAAAAATCGTCGCATCTTCCTGCGATTTCTTATGAAAGACATTCAATCCATCAGAATAGAAGTTAAAGAAGGTATTTATGCTCATCCTATACTTTATCTGGAAATCAGAGGCCATGGGTCCATTCCTTTGACTCGTATCGATGAGAGTTTTACTCTACGAGAAATTGAACAGAAAGCCGCGGAATTGGCCTATTTCTTGCGTGTACCAATTGAAATATTTTGAAAGCTTTCTTATTAAAGAAAAAACTATAACTCAAGAATTATCTTTCTCTTTTTTCTATAGCATAACTTAAGCATAACTTAACTGAAGTTTATGCCGAACTCTGATTAGAACAAAAAACGTAAATGTACACGAACCAATCATAAAACGAAATAATTTTGTACATAAATGTTTTTTATGCGTATGTAAATGCACTTAAATCAATTCAGTAACAAAAAAAGTAACATAATAGATTCATCTCATATATTAAAACATTTCGAAATCAAGAAATTTATCGTCATTATTCCTGTACTGCGGGCCACCGGCGAGTTTTTTTTTTCAAAAATTTGTGATATCTTAATAACCGGGGAGGTCTTGCGTCTCGAAACTCGAATAATATTCAGTAATTTAAAATGGCTCTTTCCTGCAGTCTCCAAAGGAGACAATTATTCAGCAATTGATATATATTGAAAAAATATTCTATATATAATATTCTAGTTTATTTATTTTATTTCTTCATTCATGGATTCGTTATTATTCTATTTCTATATTGTTTTTCTTTATTCTTTCTCAATTCAAAGACCAACCGAATCACAACTAAAAAAAAAAAAACAGGGCTATAGGTTCGAGACTTGTAATGTAATAGAACTGATACTTGATAGAAATATTAGTATCATATAGAGTCGACGACTGAGACAAGTTCATTTCAAAATTCACAGACAGACAAATGGCAAAAAAGAAAGCATTTAATTCCCTTCTATATTTTGCATCTATAGTATTTTTGCCTTGGTGGATCTCTCTCTCATTTAATAAAAGTCTGGAATTTTGGGTTAATAATTGGTGGAATATCAGTCACTCCGAAATTGTTTTGAATAATATTCAAGAAAAGGTTATTCTAAAAAAATTCATAGAATTAGAGGAACTATCCCTTTTCGACGAAATGGTAAAGGAATACCCGGAAGGGCGTTTACAAAAGCATCACGCCAGAGTATACAAAGAAACGATCCGATTGATCAAGGTGCACAATGAGGGTCGTATCCATACGATTTTATATTTCTCAACAAATATAATTTATTTCCTTATTTTAAGTGTTTATTCTATTTTAGGTACTGAAGAACTTATTTTTCTTAACTCTTGTATTCAAGAATTTCTATATAATTTAAGCGACACAATAAAAGCTTTTTCTATTCTTTTATTAACGGATTTATGTATAGGATTCCATTCGCCCCATGGCTGGGACCTAATGATTGGTTCTATCTACAAAGATTTTGGATTTGATCATAACGATCAAATTATATCTGGTCTTGTTTCTACTTTTCCAGTCATTTTAGATACAATTTTTAAATATTTTATTTTTCGTTATTTAAATCGTGTATCTCCGTCACTTGTAGTGATTTATCATTCAATGAATGATTGAAAAATGATCGGACGAGCCAATTGTATTATAATGTTTCTTACTTTGTACATAAGTAAAACAATCAAAAATGCACTTATTGTTTTGTTTCTAGACACCCGGGGGTAGATTCCTTCAATATTCCAGTCAAATTATTTCAGTAAAGAGCAGAATCTTAAATAGGGAACTATACTAGTGACTTATCTAATTTTATTGTAGAAATTTTTGGGATCAACGGTTAGACCATGCAAACTAGAAATACCTTTTTTTGGATAACGGAAGAGATTATTCGATTCATTTCCGTATCGCTCATCATATATATAATCACTCGGACACCCATTTCAAATGCGTATCCTATT